TTGTTGAGGATCCACTATAATAATGAGAAATATTTCTGCATATCCGACCAAATCGATTGAGAATATCAGAATCTGATAAATCGGCCCGACTCGGCTTACTAATGGGATGACCCGAAACAGTACAAAATTTTGCTTTAGCCAATGATCCAATCATTGGAATAATTGGGACTAGGGTATCAAACTTCTTCCTAGGAATCTCCATTAGAAATGAATTTTCTAGCAGTTGCGTCCTTACCACTGAAGGATCTCGCCGTACACTTGAAATATAACTCAAAAACTCGAAGGAATGATTGGAAAATTGGTTTATATTAATTCTATCTGCTTGAGACCACAAGTAAAAATAACATTGCCATAACATGACAATGTGATATCTCCATTTCTTCATCAGAAGAAAACTTCCCCTTGAAGCCAGGATGGATTTTCCTTGATATCTGACATAATGCATGAAAGGATACTTGAACAACCATAGGATATTCTGGAACTCCTTACGAAATACTCCTGGAGGATGTTCCATTTTTCCATAGAAGTGTGTTCGCTCAAGAAGGTTTCCAAAAGATGTTGATCGTAAAAACAAAGATTGTTTACGGAGAAACATGAATAGGGATTCCCATTCATATACATGATAATTATATAGGAACAAGAAGAATCTTTGATTCTCTTTTGAAAAAAAAGAGATGGATTTCTTTTGAGTAATCAGAGTACCCCAATGCCGAGACTCGTGGAGAAAGAGTCGGAATAAATGTAAAGAGGGAGCATCTTGTATCCAAGAGCGGAGGTTTTGAACCAAGATTTCCAGATGAATGGGATAGGGTATTAGTATATCTGACACATTATTTAAATGGGATAATTTATCCTCGAAAAAGGAAAATGTTGAATGAATTGATCGTAAATTCTGATATTTTTGTGGATCTTTCCCTTCTTGAGAAGACACTAATCGCAGTGAGAATTTCATTTCCAAAATGACTTCAAATCCTGCAGATACCATTTGATAATAAATTTTTTTGGGGGTCAAAGCATTAGCCGAAATAATCAAACACTTCTGTTGATACATTCGACTAATTAAACGTTTCACACGCAGTAAACTGGATTTATTGTCATAACCTAAATTTTCCACGGGTTCGTAAGGACTGGATCCCTTTAAACTATGATCCTGAGCAAGTGCATAAAGAGACTCCTGAAAAAGAAGTGGATAGAGGAAGTCTTGTTGCTGAGATCTACCCATTTCTAAATTTCCTTGTAATTCCTCCATTTGAACATTTGATTGAACATTTGAAATTCGCTTTGAAACAAAAGCAAAGGATTTCTTTTATTGGGTTAGCAAATGATACATAGTACGATACAGTCAAAACAGGGTATATAGTAAGAAAATACCTCGGTGAGAACAGATAAGCGAATCAATGGATCCTCTCTTTTTCCATCCAATCGGTTTGTGTTCGTTATAAACTACCGAGATGGTTCGAAATCCTTTATTGTTGCAACCCGATCGTTCTTTTGACTTTGGAATAATTTCTCTTTATCAATATACCGTTTCTGATACACATGAATCTCCACTCCATAGATAATCGAATGGAAGTAGAAATAAAATAATTAGGATTCATAAAAAAAAGGGGAAATAATCCACTTATGGGAGAACCTTTTCCCGCACCAGGCACTAATCCATTTTTAACATCTAATTAGATCGGGTAATAATTCAAATTCAGAACAGAAGCTCGTTACTTTTTGCTTCCCTATAATTGGAACCAGAGGGCTCTATCCATTTATTCAATCGACCCAACCGTGAATTTAGTTTGTCCCGGTACAAGAATACTAAAAAAACTTGATTTTATATCGATCCGTTAAGGATCAAGTATTCTCAGAGTTTTACATTGATACGACATGCTGCTTTTTCCACTCACCCCCTTTCAGGATCAGTCGTGGTCTTACAAACTCTACCAATGGTATGTACGAATCCGTTGCTTCATCCAAATGTGTAAAAGATTCTAGTCGCACTTAAAAGCCGAGTACTCTACCGTTGAGTTAGCAACCCGAATAAGGTAATTAGGATCTGTAGATACGAGCGCAAGCAAACAAAAGAAAAAATAAATAAAGAGATTAGATTGCACGACCACATCAACAAATAACAAAACGGAACTCACAACGAAATCTAAAAAAAGGCTTTTCGCTAGGCTTTTCACTATATCAACAAGTCTGGACCCATTCCGCGGAGGGATGGATAAAAGTATTGAGGCATACTTCTTTGTATGCTAAGTCTTGGTACCGTACCTCGGTTAGTTTTAACCGCTGCGTCTTGACTCTTATTTCAAGAAGTCGAAATCTCTCTTCTGTATTTTCCACTGTTCTATGATACCTCTGAGGCAACGCATTCTCTGCGATTTCTTTTTCCTGCGGTTTTTCTAAGATCTCAAGATCTGCTTTTAAGCTCTGAATGCTCTCTTTTGTTAATTTTAGGAGGCGGATATCCTCTGACATATACGAGCCAACGAGTCTCTTTAAGCATTTCCATACATCACAAGTTTCACACCCACTCACCACTAGTAAGGAGGCAAGTAGCGAGGCATGACCCCTAATTGACTTTGGAATCTAGTTCTTCATACTGTACCTCGGTTGCTTTTAAAAGGTCCTTTTTTTATTCTTGATTTGAAGAAGTATCTATTTAAGACCTTCTACTCCGAGACTTGCCTCAGAGTAGCCCCCATTCCGCCATGGCTGACGCCTCCCATGAGGAATAGATCCAGCGGAGTTGAAGGTTCTAGTGCCGAAAAATTCTGAAAGTCCAGTATCCGGATTCGGTTTATTTCTTCGAGGACTGGACGCTTTGCTTGAAGGTCCTCCTTTAGGAAGTTATCCAAAGCCAGGACGCAAAGGAACCGCCCCTTCAGAAAATTCTCTGAAGAATTTTCTGAAGGGGCGGTTCTAGATAAACAACGGATGGAAATTGGTTTGTTTTTCGCTAGCGAAATTGGATAACGGAAAGCCCACTTTTCCCACCCAGATACCTATCACAGGAGTCCAGGAGGCCTTTTCCAGGCTGGCTCTAATTTGTTTAGAGACATATTTTCCTGACCGGTGAGGACCGTAATGCGCCTACCTTTATGAACATGGGGGTGTTCCTGAAGATACTTTACTATACTTATGTCACTGTCAGTAGTGTCATAAGGGTCCTCAAATCTCGCCGGGGGTAAGGTCAATTGAGTTCGCCCGCTTGGAAAGGAAATGTTGTTACGCCCACCTGTTAAACGTTGACGCGCAGCCCTCAACTTCTTAAGTTCATTCATGAGGATCCCATTTTCCTCGATCAGCTGAGTAACCGTCAACATATCGTTGCGATAGTAGGCATCGAGCTGTTTGCCTTCCGCATAGTTAATGATTCCTTGATCAGTAGCATAGCCGATTCGGGTAGTGCGCAACAATAGTTGCAGCTGGTTTGCGCGGCTTAACGCCTCCCTTAAAAGGAAGCGTTTTTCAGCCACCAACCAACATTTAGTTTTCATCTCTTGGTCTATATGATAGATTTGCGTCGCAACAGTCAATGGCCGCTCAGCCATTGCATACGGAGAACTCGCAGATGCACGCGCAATGGAGCAAGCCATTAGAATTGTGACACAAGAGCAAGACCAAGAAAAGAATCTCCATAGAGCTTTCCCGGATGCGTTCAGAAACGAAGAAAGACAAGACGAAACTGGTCCTGCGAGAAATTCAACAGTTTTATTGACTGCTTTAAAATAGACGGTAACTAATCCAATCGTCAATCTTTGGCAATGTTCCATTTTAGCCAAAATGAATAATAGCACTTGTTTATTCATTCTTAGATTTTCTAGGGGCCTCCGTCCCCTTAAGACAATGGTCGAAAAAATAGACGGTAACTAATCCAATCCTTAATCCTTGGCAATGTTCCATTTTAGCCAAAATGAGTAGTACTCGTTTATTCATGGTTTTCTAGGGGCCTCCGTCCCCTTAAGCCAATAGGTCGAAAAACTCTAATGAAACTTCTTTGCGGATTCGTTACGACGAGAGGACAACCCAGCCCTACCCCCTTTATCATTGAATCATTGATTATAAATTTGTTTAATTAACCTGAAGTTCCTTAAAAAGTCCTTTTTTTGAAATATCATGTAGAATTCCTGTGGGTTGAGCACCCCTTTCGAGGAAATATAGAATAACGGGAACATTTGAATAGGTTTGATTCGTTCGCGGATCGTAAAAACCCACTTTCCCGAGATCTCGTCCTTCTCTTCGGGATCGAACATCAATTGCAACGATTCGATAGATGGCTCATTGGGATAGATATAGATGAACAATGCCCCCCCATAGAAACGTATGAGAGGCTTTCTCCTCGTACGGCTCGAGAAAGAATGATTTGAATTAGATAGTTCCAAATCGATCTATACAATTCTCAAATTCATTACTATGCTTTGATTCATTTTTTCTTCCGTCCCGAAAAAGAAAAGAAAAATCATCCGTACTCATAACTCAAGTTGTCTAATTCTAAAAGAGCTAAAAGGAAAATCCTTAGACGTAAGACGTAGTCATTTCATTTATTGATTATTGAGCGGTCTCTAATGCATTTTCTTTGTCTCGTTTAGAATCCTTTTTGATTCCAATGATTGAGACACTTCAAAAATGACGTTTTCTTGTTCTGGGAGCCTTTATCTATCTTTGCTTTGAATCATTGGGTTTAGACATTACTTCGGTGATCTTTAATCGTTTCAAAATGGCAGCAACGTACTTTTTGATATTTCTTTATATCGTATCGAAGAATCATACGAACGGTTGATTCCCTTGTTATACACTTATGTTATGATCGAAATCAAAATAGTTTTTTCAATTCCAATAAAATTTCCTCGAAACTTTTGTTGAATTTGACTGTTTTCGATTTTGATATTGAAGAGATACTTACGAAGTTGTTCCCATTTATTGATTGACACTAACCCTAGATCCTTGTTCCTGAGAAATGAATACATACTTTACTTTCTGCTCGAGCTCCATAAGGTATTATTTACAACCCAGCAAAAAAGGGTCGGTCTCGTGGACCAGACCACACTATGTCGAGTCAAGAGCATCTTTATTCCTATAGAAAATGGTGGATGTAAAAGTCCACAGATGATCATGTCCTTCAAGTCGCACGTTGCTTTCTACCACATCGTTTTAAACGAAGTTTTACCATAACACACCCCTAGTTTGAAACTCGTATGGAATTGATTCAATACGGAATCATGAATAGTCATTGGCTCAATAGGTCCATAGCAATCTATACGTGAGACTTTCTTTTTCGATATGTCCGGGTAATACAGTATTTCGTTAGCTGGATAATTCTAAGGATCATAACCTAACCTGTCTATTTTGAAAAATAGAAATAATTTTCAAAATAGAAGCAGCAGATTCTTAACAAATAGTTTCGAATCAGACTGCCCTGGGACGGAAGGATTCGAACCCTCGCATATCGGGACCAAAACCCGCTGCCTTACCACTTGGCCACGCCCCATTTAGGCTTATCTTTCATACTACGAAACAATATGGGTATTTGTCAATTTCCGTTCAAATCTCTATGAAATAGATTAGATTATCGCTAGGAGTTAACACGTGTAGTTGTAGAATCTAACAGAATTTATTGATCATTACATATAATTCAATTAAGATAATGTATGAAAGTATGATTCCTTCTACTCTCGTTTGAGCATGCGAAGGCTTTTTGATTGGGTGATTCAAAGAAAAATAAAGATTTTTCGTGTACCTTATTACTTTATTACTTTACTTTTTTTTCCTTCTATCACGCAATCAAAATACAATTATCTCCAAGAAGGAAATGTTTGTTATGCTGAATATCTTTAGTTTGATCTGTATCTGTCTTAATTTTGCCCTTCATTCAATTAGTTTTGTTTTCGCTAAATTGCCCGAGGCTTACGCTTTTTTGAATCCAATCGTAGATGTTATGCCAGTCATACCTGTGCTCTTTTTGCTCTTAGCCCTTGTTTGGCAAGCTGCTGTAAGTTTTCGATAATATTTTGACTCCTTTCTTACAAGCATTCCTCATTTTTTAGGAGAAAAAAGATTCGAATAATTGAATTGATAAGCGACGACAAGTTTTACATTAGGAACCCTTGATTCACACATGGAAATTTTGGGACCGCCTATTCCTCAACTGCCAATGACCAAGGACCCTATGATAGTATTTAGTATTAATTAGGGTCCCCGAAATCACAATTATATATATAGAGAGAGATGGGGCATGAAAGATAATTTTGGTAAAAGAATCTTATTACAAATGTATTTCTGAAAATGACTTTCTTTTGTAGAAAGCACTTCATTTCTTCGTGTCAAACAAAATAGATATGCGGTCTAAAAATGGATAATCTATTCCCCTTATTTTCCAAAAATCATTGATCTTGGAGATTTTGTAATGCTTACTCTCAAACTCTTCGTTTACACAGTAGTGATATTCTTTGTTTCTCTCTTCATCTTCGGATTCCTATCTAATGATCCAAGACGTAATCCTGGGCGTGAGGAATAAAAAAAGGCGTTTTTTATTTTCCTTGCTCGATTTACATGTTATGATTTTCTCTATTCCAGAATTGAACTATGATAAAATCAGAGAAAATGGTTCGGATTTTTTATTTTGAAAGGCAAATATCAAGTCATCAGAGGAGACGGAAAGAGAGGGATTCGAACCCTCGGTACGAATAAGTCGTACAGCAGATTAGCAATCCGCCGCTTTCGTCCACTCAGCCATCTCTCCCACTTGAAAAAAGAGAATTACCCTGCTATGATTATGCATTAAATAAAAAAAAAGTCTTTCTTTTTTATTCTGGACTATAGAGACTCATTAGATCCTAATTTAGATAGAGATTCATTTAATTAGTAATTCACTTCGAATTCCATTTCGATACCGAGGATATTTCCCAGAGAAAAAAAGGAAAGAACCTTTCTTTCGTTTGAACGATTTTTGGATCCCCCGGCCTGGCTATGACCCGGCCAGGCCATTTCTTTCATGCTTGTTTTATTCCAACGAATCATAGATCCAATGATTTATTGGATTTGAAAAAAAAAACTTGTTATTGAAGCAACAACAATCGGAATAGAAAAGAACGGGGTATTTCCACTCCTCTGATAGATGATAGAAGTGTCATTTCTTATTATTTAGTCTTTCTTGTTCCTTTCTCGGTTTGTAAAAAAATAAAAAAAGTCTCATTATCATTATACTTAGCATACTTAATTAATATAAGAAACGTATTTATACTATAAACTTAAACTTAGTTATTTCTTTTAGCAACAAACTTTATTTGAACTCCTGAGTCCAAAAAAAAATACTAAGATTTTCTTCTTGTTTACTAGATCCAATTGCTTGGCCCGAATTCAGAAAATCTAGCACTTGAATCAAATAAATAAGGAAAAGCCCGTCTTCAAAAAAAGAGAAGACTCACACTCTTCCTTTTTTTGAGAAAAAAGTCTTTGCTTGAGATTGAGAGGATGGAAAAGTGGAAATATAAATAATAGCCAGCTACG